TTCTGGCCGAAGAAATGATTCATCGAAATAATGAGTCACCCGTTCCATTGATATGGGCACATCTGAGATCAACAAATGCTCGGGAGTTCCTCTATTCAATCTTTTTCCTTCTTCTTGTTGCTGGATATCTCGTTCGTATACATCTTCTCTTTGTTTCCCGAGCCTCTAGTGAGTTACAGACAGAGTTAGAAAAGATCAAATCTTTGATGATTCCATCATACATGATGGAATTTCGAAAACTTCTGGATAGGTATCCTACATCTGAACTGAATTCTTTCTGGTTAAAGAATCTCTTTCTAGTTATTCTGGAACAATTAGGAGATTCTCTGGAAGAAATACGGGGTTCTGCTTCTGGTGGCAACATGCTATTGGGTGGTGGTCCCGCTTATGGGGTCAAATCAATACGTTCTAAGAAGAAATATTGGAAGATCAATCTCATCGATCTTGTAAGTATCATACCAAATCCCATCAATCGAATCATTTTTTCGAGAAATACGAGACATCTAAGTCGTACAAGTAAAGAGATCTATTCATTGATAAGAAAAAGAAAAAACGTGAACGGTGATTGGATTGATGAGAAAATAGAATTCTGGGTCGCGAACAGTGATTCGATTGATGATGAAGAAAGAGAATTCTTGGTTCAGTTCTCCACCTTAACGACAGAAAAAAGGATTGATCAAATTCTATTGAGTCTGACTCATAGTGATCATTTATCAAAGAATGACTCTGGTTATCAAATGATTGAACAACCGGGATCAATTTCCTTACGATACTTAGTTGACATTCATCAAAAGGATCTAATGAATTATGAGTTCAATAGATCCTGTTTAGCAGAAAGACGGATATTCCTTGCTCATTATCAGACAATCACTTATTCACAAACCTCGTGTGGGGCTAATAGTTTTCATTCCCCATCTCCTCATGGAAAACCCTTTTCGCTCCGCTTAGCCCTATCCCCTTCTAGAGGTATTTTAGTGATAGGTTCTATAGGAACTGGACGATCCTGTTTGGTCAAATACCTAGCGACAAACTCCTATGTTCCTTTCATTACGGTATTTCCGAACAAGTTCCTGAATGACAAGCCTAAAGGTTATCTTATTGATGATATCGATATTGATGATAGTGACGATATTGATGATAGTGATGATGACCTTGATATTGATACGGAGCTGCTAACTATGACGAATGTGCTAACTATGTATATGACGCCGAAAATAGACCGATTTGATATCACCCTTCAATTCGAATTAGCAAAAGCAATGTCTCCTTGCATAATATGGATTCCAAACATTCATGATCTGCATGTGAATGAGTCGAATTACTTATCCCTCGGTCTATTAGAGAACTATCTCTCCAGGGATTGTGAAAGATGTTCCACTGGAAAGATTCTTGTTATTGCTTCGACTCATATTCCCCAAAAAGTGGATCCCGCTCTAATAGCTCCGAATAAATTAAATACATGCATTAAGATACGAAGGCTTCTTCTTCCACAACAACGAAAGCACTTTTTCATTCTTTCATATACTAGGGGATTTCACTTGGAAAAGAAGATGTTCCATACTAACGGATTCGGGTCCATAACCATGGGTTCCAATGCGCGAGATCTTGTAGCACTTATCAATGAGGCCCTATCAATTAGTATTACACAGAAGAAATCCATTATAGAAACTAATACAATTAGATCAGCTCTTCATAGAAAAACTTGGGATTTTCGATCCCAGATAAGATCGGTTCAGGATCATGGGATCCTTTTCTATCAGATAGGAAGGGCTGTTGCACAAAATGTACTTCTAAGTAATTGCCCCATAGATCCTATATCTATCTATATGAAGAAGAAATCATGTAAGGGAGGGGATTCTTATTTGTACAAATGGTACTTCGAACTTGGAACGAGCATGAAGAAATTAACGATACTTCTTTATCTTTTGAGTTGTTCTGCCGGATCGGTCGCTCAAGATCTTTGGTCTTCATCCAGACACGATGAAAAAAATTGGATCACTTCTTATGGATTCGTTGAGAATGATTCTGATCTAGTTCATGGCCTATTACTATTATTACTATTAGAAGTAGAAGGCGCTCTGGCTCTGGCGGGATCCTCACGGACAGAAAAAGATTGCAGTCAGTTTGATAATAATCGAGTGACATTACTTCTTCGGTCCGAACCAAGGAATCAGTTAGATATGATGCAAAATGGATCTTGTTCTATCGTTGATCAGAGATTTCTATATGAAAAATACGAATCGGAGTTTGAAGAAGGGGAAGGGGCCCTCGATCCGCAACAAATAGAGGAGGATTTATTCAATCACATAGTTTGGGCTCCTAGAATATGGCGCCCTTGTGGCAATCTATTTGATTGTATCGAAAGGCCCACTGAATTGGGATTTCCCTATTGGACTGGGTCATTTCGGGGAAAATGGATCATTTATCATAAAGAGGATGAGCTTCAAGAGAATGATTCGGAGTTCTTGCAGAGTGGAACCATGCAGTACCAGACACGAGA